TATATTTCTGACCAGGAACGGGGCCTATCACAAGAATATTTTTTTGATTGGGGCGATAGCTCTGAAAAGAAAGATTGCCTATCTTTTGTTTCATCTCGGGGGAAATCCGATCGGCAGGAGCTAATTCAAAACCCTCCGGTAAAATAAGAACAGCCCCTACATTCAAAGCGCCCTTTTTACCATTAGCAAGAACTTGTTTTAGTTGCATATCATAAGGGATTCGAACAACTGCTTCAAATACCGTATCTGGAAGTACCGCTTGTGGAACTTCAATATCCACGGGCTTATTAGCTAAATGGCAATTGGCACATACAATACGCCCAGTCGCTTCTCGTGGATTTTCATAACCCTGCTGTGCAAAAATGGGATATGCACTTGAAATGGATGGCCAAGTTATGATATATATCATGAGCGATACGGAAATAGATCGAGTAATTTGTTCTTTTATCCAATAAAAAGTCTTTCTAGTTTGCATGGTCCAACCATTGATCCCGAAAATGTCTACAATAAATTTGGTAGGTCGCTAATCTAGTTCCCTATCCGCGATTCTGCTATTTACTGGAATAATTTTACTGGAATAGAATAAATAATATTTAAAAAATATATAGAATAAATCTTTGGGATGGGTAGAAATATAAAGAATCCGTATTATTTTACATGCTTTGCTTATGTACAACTACAAGGTAAGAAACATTAGAATTGAATTGGATTAATATATCAGTAGGTCCTTTTTTAATCATTCATTGAATGATAAATCACTACAAGTGACGGAGAAACACGATTTAAATAACGAAAAATAAAAAATTTAAATATAGTATCTAGAATTACTGGAAAAGTAGAAACAAGACCAGATATAATTTGATCATTATGAACAAATCCAAAATCTTTGTAGATAAAGCCAATCATTAGTTCCCAACCGTGGGGCGAATGGAATCCGATACATAAATCTGTTAATAAAAGAATGGAAAAAGCTTTTATTGTGTCACTTAAGTTATATAGGAATTCCTGAGCCCAAGAGTTAAGAATAACAAGTTCTTCATTACCCAAAAAAGAATAACCGCTTAGAATAACGAAACATATTATATTTGTCGAGATGTGCAAAATCGTATGGATACGATCCTCGTTGTGTATCTTGATTAATTGGAGCGTTTCTTTGTGGATTCCTATACGAAGGTTTTGTAGATGTGTTTCCGAGTATTCCTTGATCAGTTCCTCCAAGAGAAGGATTTCCTCTAATTCTATGAATTTTTCTAGAATATTCTTTTCTTGAATTTCATTCAAAAAAATTTCAGATTGCCTAGTATTCCACCAATAAGTAACCCAAGATTCCATACTTTTAGTAAATGACAGAGAAATCCACCAGGGCAAACATACTATAGATGCAAGATATAAAAGAGGAGTGAATGCTTTCTTTTTTTCCATTTTTTCATTTAGTCTATGAATTTTTAATGAACCGACCCCATTAGTTGACTTTACGCGATCCAATATTTATCTCATGCATGAGTTCTATTACAAAGTATCGAACCTATGAATCTATTCACTGTGTTTTTTATTTGTGATTTCGCAGTTAGTCTTTGAATGTAAAAAGAATACAATACAGAAATAGATTAAGAATCCACTTCGAATTCAAATAATCAACAAAAAAGACTGTTTCCGTATATCGCAATTGGTCAAATTCGAAGCAAGTATCCCCCTTTCGATGAATCGATGACTGCCTGAAAGAACCGATTTGTTTAAGTAATGAGTATTCTTTTCTATCATTATATCAAAATATCCTATATTTTGAAAAACTGTCACTGACTACTCAGAGTCCGGAATCAAAAAATGGAGGGAAATTTATGAAGAATATTGTGATGATCAAAAAGTAGTGGCAAACCAATACAGAAATTGACTAGTTATCATTAGAAAATGGATGTTTGGTCATTAAGGAACACAAAATAAAGTAGAAAAAGAAACATCAATTGACAAAAAAGATTTTGAAAATAGGATCTATCAGAATCTAAACTGTCAATTCTAACAAATATTGTCTAACAAATATTGTATTAAAAAAAATTTATGTATTTCGAAATGCTTTGATATAAAAAAGAAAAGATGAATCTATTTTTTCGATTTGTTACTTATTTTTTTTGTTATTCAATTAAGTTGTGTAGATTTCCATACACATAAAAAACCACAAAAAGAGTTTTGTTTTGTGGTTGTTCCGTATACGTCTTCTTTGACTGAAATGAGCGTTATGAAGAAACTTCAGTTAAGTTATGGTATAGAAAAAGAAAAGAGGGATTCTTTAGTTTTTCCTTCCTGCTGAGAAAGCATTCATTCTCTCAGCTCATTTCTCAAAATACTTCAATCGGTACACGCAAGAAATAGGCCAATTCGGCAGCTTTTTGTTCAATTTCCCGTGGAGTAACATTCTCATCAGTACGAGTCAAGGGAATGGCCCCCTGGCCTCTGATATCCATATAAAGGACACGGCGAGCATAAATACCCTCTTTAACTTCTATTCTGATGGACTGAATATCCTTTATAAAAAATCGGAGGAAGATGCGACGATTTTTTCCAGGGAATCCCCAACGAAAAATACACACTATTCCTTCTTTTCTATCGAATCGATCATAACCACCCCCTACATTCCACGAAATTGTGCACCACAAATAGGAGCTAATGAAGAGACCCGCGATCCCATAGAAAGACATCACAATGCCTTGTGGAAAAAAAAGGATTTGCTGAGATGGAAATAAAGATATCAAGTTTCTCCCAAGATAACTGGAAGTTCCAACCAATAAGAATCCTAATGAACCTAAAAAAAGGATAATGGCCCAGCAGAAATTACTTGTTTTTCGCGACCCCGTTATAGGTTGTATCCATATATGTTCTGATCGACAATTCATACTTGATCTGATTTCGTTTTATTGGAATTGAGAGAATACCCTAGACTTTACTCTTTTTGTTTCCGAAGTAACTCCCATCAACTAGTACTAGTTTGCTGTGAACCTTTAAAAATAATTAATTTCTCAAGTAATTTATCAAATTGGTTAGATCTAAAATAAAAATATACCCTTCGTATGATCCCATCGATATACATATAGATACACCGACTTTACAGTTCAGCCATTCGGTGATCCTGATATTTTTTCAAATAGATAGAATTCCTTTACCCCCATATCATCTTTCTAGAAGCCCAAGAGCCCTTCCTTTATGTTCGACGGAAGCGCCGCATGTTAGACCTTCTTCCGCTAAATAGATATCTGCGTTATGATACAAGTCTTTGCTTTGAAAAAAAAATGGATGAGAGTTGGGCCCGTCAGATCTAAACAGTCTTATTTTTTTGAACATGAAGAGATAAAGAAGCCATTGCCATTGCCGGAAATACTAGGCCTACTAAAGGGACCAAAACAGAGGGAAAGTCGAAAGTTGTCATATTCATATAAAGGATACCTCAATTTACTATTTGTATCTGTTATTATTATTTATAAAGATATCTTATATTAATTAGAATTATTAATTAGAAATTAGAATTATTATTTGAATTATTAAATTCGAATTTTAATGAGTATAGATCTAAGTATATATCTAAGTGAGTATAGAATGGACTTATTCATCTTTCTACATGAAAGATATGTAAAAGATAAGATATGTAGGATAACCGCCTTCTTCGTCTTTTGCTCCCGTCTTCTAATCATTTAATAAATCAAAAGCTTCTTACAAATTCTCGAAAGATTCGTGTTAGAATCCTATCCAAAAAGGGGATTCTTAGTCAAAATAAAATGGGATTCTCGAGAGATATAGAAAGGTACAAAACTATATATAGATATCATATCTATAGTTTCTATATTATATATTTGGATTCTATATACATACGTAAGACGTAGAACAAAAATTTTTTTCTTTTGCTAATTTCACGAAAAGAAGAATTCACTCTTTTATCTTGTTGATAGAGGCCTCTTAACTTAATTAGTAATTAAGAATATAGTTAAGAATATAGATAAAAAAGGGTTATCCGCGACTTTTGATTCTTTCTACAATTTAGATCTTATGTCAACAAAGAAACCACATTCATATTAGTTTTATTTGGGTTTTAGTTTTACTTGGATTCTGATAAACTAACTACTTGTTTGCTACAAATAAAAAAGGAACTTAATGATCTATTGAATTTTGATTCAAAGGAAAGAAAGCGTGGAGCTGAAATAACTCACTCAGAACACTTTTTAAAGGATTACGTGGTACGATTAGATCGAATAGGCCCTTCTGGAATAAATATTCAGCCGCTTGTGAACCTTCAGGTACTGTTTTATTCAATGTTTGTTCAATGACTCTTTTACCCGCAAATGCAATATAGGCATTGGGTTCGGCAATAATGATATCCCCCAACATACCAAAACTAGCAGTCACCCCGCCTGTAGTAGGAGATGTAAGAATTGGTACATAGAATAACTTTTTATTTGATTGATAATCATATAAAGCAGAAGATATTTTAGCCATTTGCATCAAACTCAAACTTCCTTCTTGCATACGCGCCCCCCCAGAAGCACATACTATAATAAGAGGAAGAAATTTGTTAGTAGCGTACTCAATCAAACGGGTTATTTTCTCCCCAACCACGGATCCCATACTACCCCCCATAAACTGAAAATCCATAACCCCAAGTGCTATGGGAATACCGTTTAATTGGCCTATACCTGTTTGAACAGCTTCAGTTAATCCTGTCTTTCGTTGATAAGAATCGATACGATCTTTATAAGGCTCCTCTTCTGAATGAAATTCAATGGGATCCAAAGAAACCATGTCTTCATCCATAGGATCCCATGTATCCGGATCGATCGAAAGTTCGATTCTATCTGAACTACTCATTTTCAAATGATATCCACATTGTTCACAAAGATTCGTTTTTGATTTTAAAATTTTTTTATAATTTAATCCATAACAATTTTCACATTGAACCCACAAATGTCTGTATTTTTGAGTTCCATCCAGATCATCAAAACTTTCTCCTATAGTGCTAC